CCATATTCAAATAGCGGAGATTCACGAAGAAGTATTGCGCTATTTACCAGTGAGTGGGATTATTGGACTGATCTTTTGGTGGGAAATGTTTTTCATTTTAGATAATGAAAGCATTCCATTACTACCAACCCAAAGAAATACGACCTCTCTTAGATATACGGTTTATGCCGGAAAGGTACGAAGTTGGACTAATTTGGAAACATTGGGCAATTTACTTTATACCTACTATTCTGTCTGGTTTTTGGTTCCTAGTCTTATTTTATTAGTAGCCATGATTGGGGCTATAGTACTGACTATGCATAGGACTACTAAGGTGAAAAGACAGGATGTATTCCGACGAAATGCTATTGATTTTAGGAGGACTATAATGAGGAGGACGACTGACCCACTCACGATCTACTAAAGGGCAAGTAGCTTGATTGGTTCGAATCCAATTCGTGAGCAGATGAGAAATTGTTGCACCGTGGACTCTGATTCAGTAGCGGCAGCAAATCCTTCTCTATTCTACGATCTGATCTTGTCTGTTGAAAATCGTCCGATCTGAAATCTCCGTTCTCCCTTACAACTCCTTCTGGGTGTCTACTAGTGTCCTAGGCACCTTAATAGCTTATTCAAACAAAAGAAATGAATTGATAGAGGAAGATGAATGTGCAATTCCATTTCAATTTAATGGTTGTACTGCTACTGCTTCCTTTAGCAGCTCCGGTATCGGCATCGGCAACATTCCCAGTTGAGCTGATTCTATCACTCTCACTTGCAGCCTAGTCTGTAACAAGAACCATGGCATTCGATGCTTCCTGTACTGCTCCTGTCTAGCAAAGAGCCAAAGATCGTAGCGTGTCTACTATTGCTAGTGATTTCACCCCTTCCTCATATAAAGTAAGAAGTGCCACAGCTTCCTTTCCTAATTCCAATCGTGACATTGGTAATCCCGCATCTGAGATGAGTAAGACTAGGAATTTTCACTAAGCCGAATCTCTTTCAAGCGCACTAATTCTATCCTATCTATTCAAGGGGCTATTGCGCTTAGGGAAGAAAGACGGAAAAGCTGTAGTACGCTTGAGTGAGTTCGCTTGATCTTTGCTAATTGGCTGACATTGTTATTGCTGTATACCGGTATAGAGTATATCTGTATATTTCATTTTCATACTTTTTTGATTTTAGTAAGATCTTATATCATCTGTTCCAAGAGCGATGGAATCCCATAAAAAAGGGAGCCCGAGCGGCATTAAGAATAGCTTCTAAAAGGAGAACTGGCTAACGAAGCCTAGCTCGTTTAGGTCCTGCCATTCCTACCTATCTATCATTGGTCAACTCGGGAATCAGCTAGACCCGACTTTCTCTTTCAAATGAATTGATTCGCCAGTTTATGAGCTCACTAAGCCTACAGCCAACGCTATATCTCTTGCTATGGCTCTTAGCTCAGGGTGGGGTATCTGGTCAGCACACTAAGAATGAAGTAGTACGATCGGCGGGCGTTTGAAAGAGAGCTTCAGTACAATTCTCGCTGCTTAGCGAAATGAGGTACAAAGCACCTTTCCGCTCTTTGCTTTGCGTATGCTGGTTTGGAATCTTTCTCTTGGTATGAGGTTTGAAACCCCGCAATCAAGGGACCAAGCTGCTACCTTTCCAGGAGCAACTCCTTAGCCAGCCTACCTATAATCCCTACCATAAGCTACTTCTCCTGGAGTGGAACTCTAAGCTTTCCCTCTCGCAATAAATGCTCGAGTTCCCTCTTTTATAAGAGTAATAAATTACCTTGGACCTCTCCTTTCAGTCGAGTTTGTGTTCACAACCTCTCCCAACAAGTGGTCGAGTTTGTCTAAAGCACCTCTCCTTTCAGTCGAGTTGCTAAAGCACCTCTCCTAGAGAAAGAAGTTATTAAAGAAAATTGGCACACTCATCCCCCTATCCAATGAAGCTAGCCGATGCAGATGTGCAAATAAAGAGAAGCATCATTCTCTTGCAGCAGTTGTTCATATTGTTGGAATCAAGGTTTCGGAATTAGGATTAAACCGTAGTTGCGTGTCACTGCGCCCAAGGGCGAAGCAATTATGCAAAGGAGAAAAAAAGAAGTCATATACTAAAAAGGTAATGATCGGTTCCAGGTCCTGCCCAAGTAGAGCCCACGGCAGAGATTGGTACCGGGTCCTTCTCGGACCCTTGTTGGCCCTTCCCTATTTGATCGTACCATACCCACCAACGGGGACCGGGAGTAGCCTCTCTCCCCAATGTCCCCATACATATTTGATGCTCCAGGGAGAATAAATAAATAAGATATATAATAAATAGCGCACTCATACACCTAACTAAAAACAGAGGGGGGGTTTCGCATCCAAGTCAGTCGTCCCATTCTTTTCAGGACCATATACCTCAGAGGAGGCTTCCTCATGCACCAAAGAAAAGGAAGTTGCTTGCCGGGCCAAGGCAAGGTACCCCGGGACCGGGCGGGCCGGACCGAGGTCTCGATACCGACCGACACAAGAAGGGGCTTTGCCACCCGCAAACTCCGTAACGGAACTATCCTACCCTTCTGCCTCGCCTGTTCATGATCTGGAATCTTTCCCTACAACTCCACTTCAATAGATATAGGATGCGGCTTAACCAGTGGGGGTTGACCCACACCCACATAGTCTCTTTTTCTTTGATCGCCCTTGTATTGAATCCGGGGTTGGCTAGTGGGCATACTTTATCTATTCGAATTGTTCGAAAAGCAACCCCTGTGGGGTATGCCGTCAGAGAACCCAAAGTCCCATTTAAACGCACTAAATCGGATTGGAGAGTTTAATAATTCAAAATAAGGAAATGTTCCTACCCCGTCAGCCCCAAGTTGAATGCGTATTGTCGTACTGGATGGGCGGGCCTTACTCCTTACGAATAAGAATAAGGGGATCTCTTTCCAGCAATTCCTTTCGAAAGGCCAAAAAAAAAGTTGAGCTAGCCCCAGGCTGCAGTCCTCTGGTCGAAGAAACAGGACTTTTTCCAATCCCTCAGAACTGGAACCTTCGATGATACCACCGATACCACGAGACTGGTGTTTCCCATTGGCGATTGCCCCTCGCCCCGGGTATTGATCCGCGACGATAGAGTCTGCAAGCACTGCGGTTGACTACTTGGATTTCCTTCTTCAGTGTCTCGACCCCCTTAGCTCCTGGGTCTTTGACCCCCGTACGCAGCATTCTCGGCGACCCCCTCCCTACTTACTAATACAGGGTGCAAACACTTGGTTACTTCGTCTTGGGAAAGACGATGCAACCTTCCGATCTGAGATTCTTAGCCGGATTGAGGACCCCATTCTACTCTTAGATTGAACCCATCTGGAGGCTCTAGCGGATCAGTGACAGGTGCTCTATCTTTCACCGGCTAGTCAGTCTAGTCATTCATGGACCTCTCTCCCACCCGCAGACCATGTCTCTCGGGGCACGACTGATTCCACTATGTAATCGACTTCGCTGGCTGCAGAAGATTCCTCGGCAGACGCGTCTAAGATCGCTATTAGATCCTTTCTATGATGATCAACCCCTGTCCAACCCATTTTTGTCTAGATCCTCAGGTTGACTACTCTTTCTGGGCTTGTCTACGTCCCTACTAAGATGGGCAGCGGCTACTTCGTAGGACTTTAAGTTATAACAATATCTCACTTTTTCCTTCTACTTCTAGTTGCGGGGAATTTTGCTCGATCTTTATCGCCGTGAGCCAAAAAGACTTAACAGATCTCTCGGCGCTATCTGCCCTCGAAATAATAGAAAGACATTTCAATTTAGATCCAAGCTAATAACCAACTATTTTGAGTTGACCCGGCAACTCTTTCATTCTGTGGAAGATCACCTCTCCCCTCCTACCTTTTTGTTAGCAAACCTTGGAACTCATCTCTAGGTTGGGACGTAGCATAAGAAAGCGTATCCGTTGAGCTTGAGTGCCCAGTCCGTCTTTCGTTTTTTTCAGATTCGATCATGGAACGGGGCTTCCAGAGTGGTCCCTCTTCGATGGGCGTCTGCGCCATCCTCCAGACTTTCAGCGTGCTTTATCTTGTTCGGGTTGGCCCTTCCCTATCCAATTAGGCTGTACGCTTCGAGTCTCCCGTCGAGCTTCTTGCTCTCTTTTAGCCCTTTTATTCTCTACTTATGTATTCTCTTTAAAAAGTGTTCATCCCCACTCTCCCTCTCTGACACGAGATTCCATCTCTTTAAGGCGGGTCCCCATATATGATGGATAAATCGTGGTTTTCTATCGCTTGTATGGAACAGAGGCCCGAGTACCCAAGTTGTCGATACTTCTGACATATCCGACATAAGTTTTATCGGTCAAACGAGTCCCCGCTGGATAGAACATAAAGCCTCGTATCTGGTGACGTTTATCCAAAATAGAATCGGGAAGATAGCCCTCCTCAACTAAAGCTGCTTCGACCCTTTCCTCCACCGCAATCTGCGCTGCTATGATGCTTGCCCACTCGTTGCGGCTCAAGTTTTTTGTAATGGAATTAATGAGGTTTACCCATTCCGAACATGTCTTTCCTCTCAGAGTTCCCCTCCCCTTCCCCGAGGTAGAAGGCGGACGTATGCTATTGATTTATATGCCCCAACTCTGATTAAGAATTTCTCCCATTCCTTAGCACTTCTATCTAAGATAGATTAACATTCTCTTTTTTATCCCTAAACGGCGTACAGTACAACTCTCAGAATGTGCTTTTGTACACCTCTCTGTTTCAGAACAAACAGCGCGTAAAAGCTTTCTCTATTTGGTCTCCTTCGATCGCTAACACAGGGCATTATCTATCCATGGATTCCAATCCGATCAGGCAAATCCTCAACCGGAGATGTTCCAACGGACTCAAGCACTTCCGAAAGTTCTTTATTTAAGGCTAGTACATCCGGCTTAAGATCCCAAGCTAGACTTGTCTCAACAGATGGTAGAAATTCATCGTTTTTAAGGCCCTTGAAAGGAATGTAGAAGAACGAGGGATAGCCTTACTAGAACTGATGCACCTATTACCAGATCCAAAGAGAATAGGTTTCAGTCGACAAGACAAGGTATACCGACAGGCCCATAGGTAGAAGTCCAAAGTTCAATTTTAGGTGAGCTTTCTCCCGCACAAAGAAATAGAGAATTCCCTTAGCAAAGGCTCAATTCCTTCTTCGACCCACAACCCGCTCGCTCAGATCCCAACCCCTGGCGGGAAGACAGATGCTAAGAGACTACTATAGGTATAGGCTCCTCCTTTTCATTTCATTCATGGGCAGAACGAGAGGCTTGTCCCTATGCTACTCAGACTTCTTTCTTTTCTGGCTTATGAAAGTCGAAGAAAGAAATGCTTCAGAAGTTGGATATGCTGAAACTAGCGATCATAGCCCTTTCGAGTTGAGATCTTGAGGAGAGTGAAAGCATTCTTCTTCATCCTTATTATAATATGCAATTCTTAAATTCACAATTGGCTTCTCTGCTTTTGCAAGCTGGGTAAGTTGAGAAAGAAAAGGGATCTTGAAATCGTCCCAAGGACTTGATCGAAGCAGGGGGATCCAAGTAGATAGGAAATCTCTAAACTTCTATCTCGAAGGGCAAGGGCTACATTTGGGTTAGCAATCTTTTATGCTGGTGTACTAGCCCCCATTCATGAGGGCTTTACCCCGCAATCCAAGACTTGGAAAGTCCAACTGGTAAAACCCTTTTCTCACTCCGTGATTTCCATTTACTCTCCTATAGTTGACATTTCTTCAGAAGAACGAGAAGGGAAGACGACCCCAGTCGATGAGACAGCGAATCGGAAGTTCCGTTCAACCAGCGCAGGTTAGGCGTACATCCATGGGAAAGTAGTATGCGAAACGAAAGCAACTCTTCCTTATGTTGAGTATTGAATCTTTCTAATAATAATAAGTAGCAAAGTGTGTCCAATTCCACAATAATGGTTGACGCAGCAATGCCGGAAGCTTAGGAGTGGACCGGCGTTCTATATTATATAGAATCGTTGTTCCGGGGCCGTCGAACTAGCCTTTCTTTGCAGTCTCAGTAGCCTTAGCTCGAGCTCTTGTCTACTTTGTGATGGGAAAAATGTATTCAATTATAAATGATGTGGTTCCGCTGCGCGCCCTCTTCTTTGATCAGCGTGGAAGTCACATGAGGGATAGGAGACTAATAAAAGGGAGTTGGCGATGTGTCTAGTAAACGTATTGGATTGACTGAATCACGAGTTTCTTTATCTATAGCTATGTTACGATTGTCTGATCTATGGGCACTCGCTTGAGATGTAGTGTCCCCACCAGCTTCAACCTTAACTAACTCATTAATTACATCAATCCCGTACTCCGGCATATCTTATTTCCTAGGGATGGAGTGATAAAGAAGAGAAAATCAGGCTGATGCTGAAAAAAGGTAGGCTAGTCTTTCCTTTTCCCGGCGTGATAATGATAAAAGAACGGCTTTTGCATTCAAATCAATTCCGCGTTCTCGCGCTTTAGAGGTCAAATCGGGTGTTGCCCCTCATTCGCTTATTCAACTATTTATTGTCCATGAGAAGAAAAAAGAGAGGTTCAGACTTTCGGAGAAATCCACTTTCATCGACCGAAGGGAACTAATCAAACTATGGATTTTCCTCTACACCCGTATTTCGGGTTTCCCCTCGTAGCCGCGGAATTCATTTAATAAAGGGCTTTCGCCTGTCCCATTCTGATTCTTCTTCCTCTGTTCGAGCTGAGCTTTCGCATCCTCTGCTCCTTTCTCTATTCTTCGTCTTTTGATCTTGAGCTGAGTATCCGATAGCTATCCAACTTAGCAGAAAGCATTCCAGCTGATACTTGATCACTATATACTCTATTATGAAAAAGAGATGATTTGAAAACGGGGGACTAATCAAAGTCTTTTCTTTCCGATAAGTAGAGGAGCGGATTAGCGGAAAACGGGGAAGCAGAAGGGAAAGCGTCGGAACCCCGGAAAACGCCAGTATCAAGTAAACACCCTTCGGAGTCGACTAAACCCGTATAACCGGAAAAGCTGCTACAAAGCTGTTTCACCTTGACGGTCGAAGGCTAACAGAAGACTTATAAGGATTGGGCAACGAACACTATGCATATCCAACGAGAACCTGCCCTCATGGGTGTTTTTGCGGGGTTCCAAACTCACGTTTTTCTTTACTAACATCGGCCTCCTAGACCTTTCAGAGAGGGTCAAGGCCCTTGAAACCATCCTTTGGAATTCATCCATTCCCTCTAATTAGTCGTTTTACTGAGGAGCTGCTGGTAAGGCAAAGAAAGGATTCGTTCATAGTCAAGCGAAAGAGAAGTACAATACCCCATTCGCTCTAGCATAACTGGATCCTGAAGCGGCATGGATAGGTCCGCTTTCCACCTGTACTCGGACATAGTGGCCGTAGATGCCACAGAGAGATCGGTCATCGATTTTTAGGGGTTTTCCAACTGCCCTGGCGATACCAAAAATCATGGATGGGTGCCAGTATTCTAAGCTCAACTCGTAAATACGAATCCAGAGTTGAGCCACAGAAGTACGAATCCTATAGTATAGGGATTCAAATCCGGAGTCCATCGCTGTAGCCGGATGATGCCTGCTTTGATCTTCCATGCTCCCCCTCGCCCAAAACCCTTTCCCTGTATGTAAAGGAAGGATGAAAAAGAAAGCGGGGATAAGTTTCCATGGCAGATTAGGGTTCCAAAGCTCTTGTAAACGCTGCTTCAAGTCTCCTGTCGTCCACGGCACCCTTCGACAAGCCTGCCAATCAGCGAGGAAGAAAGGAGACAAAGACCTTTCTGATAGAGTTCTTCCGATATGGAGACAGCATAGTATTCTCCTTTCTTGACAGGGAGAAGGACTGAAGAATCCTCCGTAAACTGTTGCACACCCTGGACCGCGTTAGAATAAGATCTCGCCGAACCTGCTGCCCTGGTTAGGGTTTGACGGTGTATAGCCTGTAGAAGAATCGAAGCCGCTTGAACAGGTGACAACGCTGTCGTGTTAGCCTCCGGAGATGACTTCGCAAAGCCAACCGCCGACATTGAACCCTGGGAAACCCTGAGTGCCGACTTGAGAAGAGCCTCGCGATCAAACTCGAAATATCTTAAGAGAAGCAAGGTCCACAGAAGGTTGGAAAGTAGTACGCCCGGTTCACCAGGTTCTACCACTGCAGGGCTCAATCATGCTAGTGAGGCACTATGCTTAACACATGCAAGTCGAATGTTGTTTTTCCGTTAGAAATAGAAGACGCGAAGTAGAGGAATAGGTATTATTTTTTCTCTATGAATGGAAAAGGGGTGCTTTATTTCGGGTGAAGAGTAAGGGGGCTAAGATTCCATTCGGGGTCAATTCAATGTTGCACCATCTTCAACTCTTCTCGGTATCGGGAGTTTTTCGAGAAAAGGTCCCATCCTTCAATATCATGATTGGGTCGACCAGGCCAGATCATGAGTAAATAAAAAATCGAAAACGTACATAGCTGTTCCAGCTGAAATACTTGGAATAATTCTACCACTTCTACTAGGAGTAGCCTTTTTAGTGCTAGCTGAACGTAAAGTAATGGCTTTTGTGCAACGTAGAAAGGGTCCTGATGTAGTGGGATCGTTCGGATTGTTACAACCTCTAGCAGATGGTTCGAAATTGATTCTAAAAGAACCTATTTCACCAAGTAGTGCTAATTTTTTCCTTTTTAGAATGGCTCCAGTGGCTACATTTATGTTAAGTCTGGTCGCTCGGGCCGTTGTACCTTTTGATTATGGTATGGTATTGTCAGATCCGAACATAGGGCTACTTTATTTGTTTGCCATATCTTCGCTAGGTGTTTATGGAATTATTATAGCGGGTCGGTCTAGTAATTAGGGGGCGGCCGTTCGGTCGCCTATGAGACTAGGACCAATAGGTCAAAAATTGGTTTGTGCCGCAGGTGTTGAACGATCTACTCTACACAGGTGTGGGCTTACAGGGCTAGGGCTCATAAACCCTTTCTTTCATTCATCAAGAGGGCTAGACGCGCCTTTCGAACCAGTCTTTATAAACCTGGTCGCTCACTTTTCCGGGCCGGGATCAATAAGTAGAAGTCATAAAAAGATATGTTTCTCTTCGCACCACTGATAGACTACTAAAGATTCAATTTTAAAGGCCCTACTTAGTTTCGCAAGCCTTTGTCATTGTCAGTCAACTAAGTAGGTCGTTCCGCCCCCTGCGAATCCGTAAATCTGAGGAGCATGCCGCAACAAAAGGATGGTCCCCTATGCATTTCATTCTTTCCAGAAAGGAAAATTAGAAGTACCCCCATCATGGTGAACCTCTCCTTGTGATCGGGATGAGGTAAATGCCTCCCAGCCGGGGGGCGGATCGAATCGGAGTTTCCTTAGGTAGCCACCGACCTACAGTTATCCTTAAACTTCCGTGCTTGGTGGAGAAGAAGCGAACAAAGGTACGCTCGCTTGCTGTCTTGTTCTCTGCCGCGAACTGGGATCGCTCGCCAGCTAGGTCAGATTGAAGCAACATTTTTTGAGAACATATTACCCATCTTCGGGGACAAGGGGCGGAACGACCTCTCGATCTACTTACAGCAGCCCAGGAATAAAAACGTCGTCTAGGCGTTCCCTCTTGCTCCGATCTACCCTACGCCTAGGACGTTGTCTGGGCCAAGAGTCATAGTTAGTTGCTGTTTCCATTTGGTTGTTTTTTTCTCGTTGTTGATACCGGCAAGACCCAGCCAGATGATGTCTGCTGGTTGGTAGTGAGAGGACTCTTAGTATCGGCATACCCAAAAGGAGGCGCTAATTAAAAAACAAGAATTTGATTTTCTTTCTTGCTCTCCCTTAGCAGCGGGAAAGGAGTCTATCTATCTGCCTAGCTTTGGTAGATTTCCCCCAACGCAATTCACAGAAATTCCACGAATCCCTTGGTGGATAAGTCCGACGACTCAGCAGCAGTGCGGAATTGAGTTTCTCGTCTGGTGGATCTGATCTATAGTTATGGGGCAATACATACCAAAAGGTTCGAAGAAAGAGTCGTTAAGCCGAGAAAGCTCAAAATTTGCCTTCTCATCAAAAATAAAGAAGGGAGTTTTCAAGGTGTTAAGAATCGATTGAAGCATCCCTGGACTTCTACTCGATAGAGTGATCGAATCGGGCGCTATGGACTTCAAAGCCTCGAGGGTTGTAGGGCACAAGGGAATCTTGAATCAATTCCCTCTTTTCCAGTATTTAGACAAGCGGTTCGAGTCAAGTGCCAGTTACAGAACTAATTGTTGGCAAGAGTCACAAATAAGAAGTAAACGACTTGATCTCTTCTGGAAAGTGACTTTGACCAAATAGAGTCTCCTTCCGTATAGGGGGCTCTCGTAGCGCTTAGTGTAGTAAGGGCCTTCTGCTTTTTTTTGCTTTCATTAGCCTGAGAGGGCATATTAAGAATGCTTATACAGGGCAACTATAGGGATTATAGAGAATGAGAGGGGCTCACTTGACCAGAGTGCCGAGCATTGTTCGTCGTGCTAGTTCCACTACTCCAGTTCCAGTGTGATCTACGCCTGTTAGACTGCCGGGCTGTAATGGATTGGACTATGTGAATACTTCTTTCCCTAGAAAGAAGGATATCGTATCGGGTTGGACCCGCTCTCTTCAGGTGTTTGCAATTCCTGTGGGAACCGCACCACTTGAAGCCTTTGTATCCACATAATGAGAAGCCCTCTTTTAGTAAAGCTTCTCTTCATCGGCGACTTTCGCGAATGCCTTCTATCGACAAAGAATCCCCTGAGTTAGCAGCCTGCCCCACTTATCTAGCCGGTGTTTGCTAGGTTTATTGAGCTACCTCACTACTGCTTTCACTGGAAGCGGCTTAGCTTGTGTTATGCGTAAGACATCTAGATTGGCTTGGCAGGGTAAGAGCTGCCCTTGACTCTCTCAGTTAGGAGAATGTCATTTTGCTAGGAAGACGATCTTTAGCAGAGGCTTTTCGACCAGTTACTGTCCGAGCAGGGATCGTTGTATTGTTCTTCAAACCACTCTTCAGTGACGTAGTCTTTACCTGCACCCTTGTGCTTCATAACATCTGAACCATCGTCTAACTCTAACTTATAATCCTTTGGTGCTAAGAAAATTCCTTTCTTGACTCGCGACTCTCGACCTTACTTTGTTCCACCTACACAGTACCGACCCTGCCCTTCTTACTCAGCAGTTAGCTGCTGGTTTATTTTCAACGGAGGTCGGTAACAGATTTGAATTCCCAAGATTCGGCAGGCTTAGCTACCTCTTCCAGTGCAGCTTCTGTTCCAGTTGTCTCTGCAGATCTGAATGAAAGAGGTGAGGTCAACTCATCCAATAGAGGTGCCTCAGATGGCTAAATGGATTATATGAATGCCTATTCCGCCGGTCGGAATGCCCGGACTGAGGAAGATGTGTACGAGGAGCAAAAACGAGATTCCTAGCCTTCCCTCCCTTTGAAGTGCATTTATCAGATCAGCTCCCAGAGTAACTAGAAAGAGGGTGAAAGGCCCAACTTCTTCATTCATGGCCTTTTTTGTTTCTTTGATTGATCTCCCTTTCGTATTCATTCGACCTGAGGCAAAAGAGAAGTCATACAAAAAAGAAAGGTTCTTTCATGCAATGCATAACGGGTGGGCCTCCTATGGATTCCTCTAACTCAATGAATGAAGGGAGGAGTATGAGGAAGGCCGGCTTTCTGGATGAAAATGAAAACAAAAAGGAAAAGGGTCAAACCATATCTTACTTAATAATCTGACTGAATGACGAAGAGCTCTTTATGTGGTCTCACTTTACCACCATCTGAAATGCGCGAAACTTCGATTGGTGGAAGCCAGTCCATGAAGATTCTCCCTTTTCCTACGTGCACTTCCCCTCTTTTGGTAAGCATCCAGTATCTCAGCAAATGAACATTTCTCTAAGCTTATCCTATAGCTTATACGTCGTTTGAAAGCTGCTTCAAGGATCCAACGAATAGCTAAGGTTTGTTGACGATCCCTGGCTACAATCCCAGGGACATCATAAATAGTACCCGCTACTCCTACTTTTGCTACTTCGCATATGGGCTTTATATTCTCTACGGCGTCAACCATAAGTTTGATTACATCGCGTTCAGTTCGAGCTGGGCGATGAAAAGTTTGATAAACAATAGCACGAACTCTCGTTCTTTTACCTTCTTTCATGCGAAAATTGACCAACTTCTTGATCAATAGTTTTTGCTCACCATCCAAGCCCCCCATATAGCTGAAAATTTCCGAGCAATTGGAAGCCGCTTTCGATGACGAGGCCGATAAATTTATATTACGCAATCGTTACTGTCCATCTTTATCAGCCAACTCCCCAGTTTCCATCTTTCCTTTTAGAGTTTACCACTCTTCATAGCTTCTTGAACTTTCTTTAGGGTCTTGCTCCCTGAGTTCCAGAGTCTACACTCTCGCGTCATATGGCTCCGCCCCGGAATCATTTTATACCTCTCCTTTTAGTCGAGTTTGTTTCACAACCTCTCCCAACAAGTGGTCGAGTTCCTTTGTACCTTTCCTTTGACCAAGGGGTCCTCGAACCAACCTGTCCTCCCTCAATCTCCAAGAATTACCCTCCCACGCTAAAAAAAAAGTAGCATTTCCCGGACGTAGGTAGAGTCAAACTCTTTGAAATATATAGACTGGATTCCATTTAGATATAAGTCATCATATATATATATGAGTTCAGACATATCTGAATCGTCCACGAGGACGAAATTGACTATATCCATCATAGAAGAAAGTGGATTTGGGGGGGGGAGAATAAGATTTTCCCTTTCAAAAATGGAAAGGATTCTGTCGTAGATCTCCTCGAACAATCTATCGAACTCGAGGTCCTCCTCAATTGTAGGAGTTTCAACAAATAAAAAGTCTTTCAATTCTGCTTCTGCAAAAGTCGGAGAATCAGGGGCCCCTGATTCTTCTTCTTCGCTAGCCCCTGGCTCCTTCTTGGTGAACTGCCCCTTCTTGGGCCGTTAGGTATACCTTCCTTCAAATCGAAGTCACTAACGCATTTTTATTCCTCCGCTTGAACAGAGCTTCTATTATGGCTAAAGAAAGAATAAAGTCCAATCGAAGTGGTAATCGCACATTTTCTTCCACTTATTTTTATCCATCGCCTGTCAACCATTCATTCCTTTGATTGACATAGGTCGCGAGCGATCTAATTCAAAGGAGAATGCTTTGGTAGAATTGATTTTGTGTGAAATCCGCAATTATCTTCTTCTCCCCACTTAGGATAAACTTATAATATCAATTTACTAGTAAGCAATGAACACTAACTTAAACTCGAAGCATTTGAGTTGAGAAAAGAAGGTTCCGTTCCTACTTATAAGCTAAGCCAATCGATCGATGCAAAGTATGTTTTGAGCTGTAGTGTAGGAGCACTGATCTGTACTTCTGGAGAAGAAAAAAAATCTGTGATAAAGACAGAAGGAATCCGGTAGACTGATTAAGCGGCACCTGCCGTGAGATCTAGTTACTACTGACTGAGCACTAACCAAACTGAAACTGGAGCGAAGTCTCTCCCTATTAGGTAGTAGGGGGCTCAAAGGGAAGATGAACTTGCTAAGCCAGGCGGCATATAAACCTATCGGGGGGATAAGTGGATCTCCTGTTACTTTTGTTCGGAAGTATGTGATCCATTAATCCAACATCGTTTTCTTGGCTACTTTATCGTATGCAGCCTGATTGATGAGCGTCGGCTAACCACGAGAGTAGTTCTTGAAAACTTTCACAAGACTCTGCAGCCAGACTTGACTCTTTTAGGCAAATTACGAAGCACATGGGCGTCCGCGACAGTGAATGTGATTCACCCCATCTCATTATGTTTGAGCTGGTTTCTGGGCACCATAGGCTGCTCATCGCCTCTACCTCTAAGGTGTGCTGATCTGAGGATACTTCTTCTAAAGAAAAAGGAATTCTGCCTCCTCCCACTGTTTTACCATCTCGGCATCTTCCAGCATCTCTTTTATCCAATCATTCCACTTTTGGCTTTCTGTTTCTATGCCCCTCGTCCTGTTTGTCCGGCCGCTTCATTGGAATTCCAGAGGAGGTATGTCGTCTGGATCCTAGCTGTTTCCCGACACGTTGTCTTCTTGGAAAATTCTTATTATATTATGCTTCTTCACCCACACCACTTGCACCACCCACATCCTCCATTTCTTATCTTCCTTTTTTTGATCTTGAGAAAACTTCGACGGAATCGGTCTGTCAAAGCCCAGCGAATAATGCAACGTTCGTGCCACCGCCTTCTTTCTGCCCCAGTAGGTAATGACTCAGAACTCTCTGCTCCTTCTGCACCATCTGAATCTGTAGTTCCTCTTCGACGTTTCAATCGTCAATCTGTATCTACTGTCTGATATGGGTATTATCATCTTCTTTTTTGACTACTTTTCATTCTGTTCATGTCCCTTCTACCTATAAGCAGGCAGCAGAACTCGCATGTTGGCGCAAAGCCATAGATGATGAGCTCCAGGCCCTAGAATCAAATCATACTTGGTGTTCCTCAACTCTCAGATAGTTTGAAATTTATCAAACCATGCACTTGTTTCACAATCCATATAGAGATTTACGAAGACGACAAACGAGAGTTTTTTCCGCTTCCTGGTAGCCAGGAGGAGGTTGCATAGCATATAAACTGTCTCCTTAAGATGACCATGAAGAAATTCATTTTGAACGTCCATCTGATGTAAAGACCTATGGTGAATGGGCGGAACAGCCAACGGGGTACGAACAGCCAACGGGGTACGAACAGTAGTCATTTTGGCAACGGGAGCAAATCTTTCTTCATAATCGATGCCATACTCCTGCTTATAGCCTTGAGCAAGCAGACGAGCTTTATACCTATCTAGACTACCATCGGATTTCAGCTTGATTAAGTATACCCATTTGCTACCAATAATGAAACCACTCTTTTTAGTGCTAGATTCCGCCAGAGTTCGCACGACTATTCCATGTTTCTTTGCCGGAGACCAGTAACAAGATATAGAGAAGACAACTAGTAACAATTACAAGTGCTCTTGGCCGTACCAACTATTATTATTATATTCCTTTTCTTGTGTCTGACCAGCAGTCTTTCAGTAGAACTTGTCTTCCTCTTATTTGACTCCAACCGTCGATGGCAATTCTTCTTTCCGGGCAAGCAATCGAACTCAATCAAGTATCGGAAACCACACTCGCCACAGCACCTGGTTATGGAATAGAGCTCTGGAGTTGGCTTGAAACGAGACTATTTCAAAGATCCTTGTTTCGGATGATGAATAGTCACTCGTCAGCCTGCCCTTCCCCTCACGGAGCGGTAACAGAACTACTGGGAAGATCAAAGAAGATTTCCCATAACGCGTTGACAGCAGACTAAGACGCGCATCTAGATTGGAGAAGTAAGTAGGCCAATGCCATGGGTGGAAAACTATCGCCTCACACCCTAGGAATTTGGTACGAATCGAGAAAGAATTCTCTCCCGGAAGGCTATGAAATAGAATAATGAGCACTCGTCTTTTTTCATTCTTTCCGGGTTCGGCTAAGACGGCCGCTGTAGGGAACTGATGTACCATAGCTTCGTTATACCTTCTTCAACCCTATGAGAAGCATCTAGATATGTACTTTCCCTATGATCACTCAATCGTCCAAGTGCTGAGGGGCACAGTGCCAGGATAAAAGGAAAAGGGTGGATAACGAGACCCAGACTTTGATGTAATGTAATTTCACTGCCTTATTGAGATAGGGGCATTTCAAGATGAGAGTGAGAAGACCTGCTTTCCTCCTCGTATCGAGCATCGCTCTGAGTAAGGCTTGGGAAATCGATATCCCGGTTCCGATGTAGCATTGGATCAAGTACCAACTAGTAAGGAATCCAAGGTTTTCGTACATCAAGAGGAATCTTTCTATCCAGTTTCGTTCATCAAGAGCTTAGCAAGCATATCAGACGCGGTAGATAACTCACTAGGGTTTGCAAGCAAATCACTCTTTCTTTCTCACCTTCAGTAGCAATAGATTGATCTTCTTTTAGGATTCTGCACTATCATGGAAGTGAGCCGAGAAAGTCAAGGTTCGACATCGGGTGGTTGACTGGGTTGCGTAGAGAACGGAGAATAGACCTACTTTCCTCACAGGAGAGTGTCGATGCGCTCTTCCCCAGTCGTGTTGAAGAAGTTTGAGGGAAAGATGGATTCTGAAGGAAATCGGCTGACCTATCGGATGAAGCAGACTGCTGCGAAAGTGGTGCCACGAGTCGAGAACTCTGAGAATTGTGCTCGTTCAGGCCCTTTAGTGCACCTAAGTGCGAAGCTGGTGCTGCAAGGGAGGATGTGGGCGGGAGAGCGGTCAGTCCTCTACCTCTCGCTATCGATCCCTTTTGCGTCCTTTCTAGCTATCGACTCTATCCCTTTTTCTTTCTAGCTATCTCTTCTTCCGTAAGGACCTTCTTGTTCCCCCCACGCTGATCAACAACCATTGAGATAGGATAGAGCCAATGCAGGAGGTGACGAAGTAGCTCAATAAAAGAATGAAGAAATTGGGAATGGTAATTCGAGCAATGAAAAGAAAGAAAGAGTTCGCCCAATCGTATAGCTTTTTCCTTCAAATGCTTCTATCTCACTTGTTTGCTAGCTTGCAACTGCTGGGCACTGAAACTCAGTCGGCCGACATCGATAAGGGAGATTTTCTTCCAACCCCTTGGAAGAGAGGAAGAGAAAGGAGTGGTGATGGCTTAAAGAACCACGTTGCATAAGCCGGAAGCACAGAATGTTACTCGGAAACAAGCCTGAGAACGACTCTTTACCGTTAGCCATTATGTTTACCTGGTCAAATGCCGTCGTTTATGATAGGTCGGTCTAGTGAGAGCAAATGATCAAGCAAGAACGTGCCTACATCCGTTGATGCACTTCGTTGACTAGTGAAGGGTTTTTCCTTGGGGCCCACGTTGCCACTGGGGTCGCTCATCTTACTCTAGGGTAGCACTCTCTATGGAAAGAAGAGTGGTTGTGCTTCACTACTAGCCAAGTCCATGCAGATGGGGATAAGGGGGTTCACTGCTGTCTGATATCATCATATCTATTTTGACCTAAAAGCTTACTTGGGATATCTAAGAGCTAATTCTAGACTATCTTTTCTCTTAAAAAAACGGGTAATAAGAAAACACTTATTATCTTTTTATTTGCAAGCAACATCTGCTCAAAAAGAAAAGGAAGTTGACTTCACCTCCGGTGACCGGCTTCGCGGGATCGCCTTACGTATAAGGACCTGATCCACTCTAGGCGAAGCTTTTTTGGGCGAAAGCTACTTACTATGTTATCTTCCAATTGAGTTGAGAGAGTTTTCAATCGAATTCCAATTTTTCGTTATATAAGCTATTTAGAATTGAATGATTTAAAGATCGAGTTTCAAAAATACCGGAGAAAAGGTGATGCAAACAGGAAACCTGCTTCGCCCGTTGCGTTGATGGTCCAAGCCCAAGTATTCATTCCTTAAGGAGCTGGACGTATTGTTCAGCTTCCTATGAAGCTAGGCTGGCACTTAGGAAGATTGGACGAG